TCTCTTATTTATCACCTGTGTCTACTATTTAGGCAGAATACCGTCGCCTATTGTCACTAAGAAACTGAAAGAAACCTCAAAAACAGAAGAAAGGGGGGAAAGTGAGGAAGAAACAGATGTAGAAATAGAAACAACTTCCGAAACGAAGGGGACTAAACAGGAACAGGAGGGATCCACCGAAGAAGACCCTTCCCCTTCCCTTTGTTCGGAAGAAAAGGATGATCCGGACAAAATAGATGAAACGGAAGAGATCCGGGTGAATGGAAAGGAAAAAACAAAGGATGAATTTCACTTTAAAGAGACATGCTATAAAAATAGCCCAGTTTCTGAAAATTATTATCTTGATGGGAATCAAGAAAATTCGAAGTTAGAAATAGAAATCAAAGAGAAAAAAAAAGTGACAGACCTATTCAGGAACAATAATATAATAATTATAAACAATAACAATAATATAATAATTATAATAATTTCAAAAAAAAAATAAAAAAAAAAAAATTTATATTTTATATTTATAAATAATTTTATAATTCTAATATTAATATAATAATATAATAATAATATTTAAATAATAATATTAAATTTCTAATATTAATATAATAATAATATTTAAATAATAATATTAAATAAAACTCAATTTAACAATTTAATATATTTATATTTAAATTTAAATTTAAAATTTTAAATAAAGTAGTAAATTAATTTAAATTTTAAATAAAGTAGTAAATTAAGAAAAAAATCAAGACATAAAATAAATAAAAAAATAGATACGAAGAAATTCTCCCGCCCCCTACATATTTAATTCCCTCTCCTACAAAGAAACTTGTAATACCAACCCCATTCGTAATTCCATCAATTACTTGTCTATCAAAAAAAGAAATTAGTTCAGCTACCCCTCTTATACCCCTAGTAAAGGTTGTTGCATAAAAAATGTCGACATAACCACGATTATATGACCAATTATATATCACATTTATTATTTTGTCCCAAAAAATTCTCTTAGGACCCATTTTAACAAACGAATTAATTAAGTCCAAATTCTGGAAAGATAAATAAACAGGCCTATATAAAAGAGACGCTATAAAGAGTCCGCAAAAGGCTATACTTACTGAAAAAATAGCATTTGTTACAAATTCATACCAATCCACAGAATTGTTCGAATTTGAGTGTAAAAGATTTATTGACGGAGTTAACCATTTTGATAATATATCAAAATATATTCCTTTTTGATCAAAATCAAAAGGAATTCCTACGGATCCGACGAACAAAGTTAATAAGACCAATACAAGAAGCGGCAATAGCATAGTATTGTCCGATTCAAGTGGATACGTTTTTTTTGAAAAAAGGGGAGCGCTTTTATTATTATTTATTGCCATTGTTGATAAAACCGAATTTGGTTTTATCGCTTTCACTCCATTTTTGCCCCATATAGATATTGAAGAAAACAGGCTATTTTTTTTGCCACTGTAATTTTGAAAATGAGCATTTAAATGCCCTTCAAAAGTAAGTAAATACATTCGAAACATATAAAATGCAGTTAAACCCGCTGTGAAACAAGCTATTATCGCGAAAATCGGTGAATACAACCAACTATCATTAAGAATCTCGTCTTTGGACCAAAAACAAGCAAGAGGTGGAATACCACAAAGAGAAAGTGTACCTAATAAAAAGGAAATTTTTGTAATCGGCATATATTTTGTTAAACCGCCCATAAGAGCCATGTTCTGACTTTTCTCTGGTGAATACCCAATAATGGTTTCCATTGAATGAATAATAGATCCGGATCCGAAAAATAATAATGCTTTCGAATAGGCATGAGTGATCAAATGAAATAAAGCGGCTCGATAAGACCCCATACCTAAAGCTAACATAGTATAACCCAATTGAGACATTGTAGAATAGGCTAAACATCTCTTAATGTCTCGTTGAGCAAGAGCCAAAGTAGCCCCTAAAAGTATTGTTATTATACCTATCAAAGAAATGAAATTCATTACGTAAGGTATGGCTGTAAAAAGAGGAAGAAGTCGAGCTACAAGAAAAATTCCTGCTGCTACCATAGTAGCAGCATGGATAAGAGCTGAAATAGGAGTAGGCCCTTCCATGGCATCTGGTAACCATACATGAAGGGGGAATTGTGCCGATTTAGCAACTGCTCCGACGAATAAGAGGGAGGCACACAAAGTAAGAAGGAAAGAATTGACCTCATCATTATCAATCAAGTTATTGGTTATTTCGAACAAATCCCGGAATTCGAAACTACCTGTTATAAAATAAAAACCTAAGATTCCTAATAATAAACCAAAATCCCCTACACGATTAGTTACAAAGGCTTTTTGACAAGCACTTGCCGCAATTGGTCGTGTGAACCAAAACCCTATTAATAGGTACGAGCACATTCCAACTAATTCCCAAAAAATATAAATTTGTATCAAATTTGAACTAGTAACTAATCCCAACATGGAAGCATTGGAAAAACTTATATAAGCAAAAAATCTCAAATAACCTTGATCATGAGACATATAATTGTCACTATAAATAAGAACCATTATTCCAACAGTAGCTATTAATATTAACATAATGGAAGTAAGTGGATCAATCAAGTAGCCAAATTCTAAGGAAAAATCATTATTGATGGTCCAAGACCATACATATTGATGGAGAAAACTGCCGTTTATTTGCTGAATAGACAGATCGGCTGAAAAAATCATAATGATACTTAGTAATAAAACGCTAAAAAAAGCCCACATACGACGAAGACTTTTTGTTGCCGCCGGAACAAGGAGAAGCCCCACTCCTATTGCTATCGGAACTGGAAGTGGAATGAAGGGTATGATCCATGCATATTGATATGTATGTTCCATAAGAAAATGAAACTTTTTTATTTTTATTAATTGTTTAATTGTTTTGTTTCCGATTCACCAGTTCTTATCCCTTTCGGAAAGAGCAAAAAGAAAAAAAAAAATAAATGAAATTTATATAAAGATATGAAAAAGATATGAAAGAACTCGAATAGAATTGAAAATTCTAATCATTATGATTATTTATTCTTTCACAAATATTCAAAATATTAAAATCAAGAAGTTATTAGTGGTTAAATGATAAGATTAAATTATTGGAGAAAAATTACTACTAAATTATTAAGTATTAAATAAAATATTTTAAAATATTTATGAAGATACAAAATATGAGATTTTCAACCATTCCATTATTACGAGAATTTCTATCTATAGAACAAGGAAAAAAAATTCTACCAAAAATGAAAGTATTTGATTCTGATATGAATCATAGGATCCGCCAATAATTTAACCCAATAAACAACTCAATAAAAAAAAACCTTAGTTAATTTAGTCGAAATAATTAACTAGTTCGTTATGGAACTGATTGAGTTGCTTACATTCCTTCCAACCAAACAAATTCTGTTTATGGGAAACGCTACGAGATCTGTCATTTTGTTACCCGCCGCTTCAGTTCGCATATTACCGAAAAAAAAATATTATATATTACTTTTACTTAAATGTTCTTTATTCTAAAGTCACGTATCACTTAACTACTGATTCATTTGAATTTTCATTAGGTATACTTTATTGTTTGATCAATTAGAATTAATAGAAAGGATTTTACAGTAGAGTTTTTTAACGCGGGTAAGGATTCTGAAACTTTTCAATTCTTTTTTTTTTTTTTTTATTAAATTCAAACTTTCAATTTCTTTTTTTTAAATGAAAAGTGTAACATGACGAAAATCACCGGAGATACAAATTTAAACCTCCTTCTTTTCTTATTAACTTAACGACAAGCAATGTCATTTCTATAGGAGTAGATCCATCAATATAGATCCGAATGAAGATATGAAGTATATAAAGTAGTAACTAAGAAAATAATAAAAAGTATTATTTTTTATTTACTTCGGATATTGTCTGTAAGGATATTGTATGTAATAATAATGAAAAAAAAAAAGATCGATTTTGAACAATAACAATAGATGTCTTTCACATTTAACTATAAGAATGAGTAAACTCTTCATTTTTGAATGGCGGTTCCGAAGAAACGTACTTCTATATCAAAAAAGCGTATTCGTAAAAATATTTGGAAAATAAAAGGGTATTGGGCAGCGGTAAAAGCGTTTTCTTTAGCAAAATCTATTTCTACCGGGAATTCAAAAAGTTTTTTTTGTGAAACAAACAAATAATAAAGTCTTGGAATAATCTGAATTGATATGAATTAATCAATTGGCTAATAGAATTCAATTGGCTAATAGAATTTTGTAAGAGGAATGACCCTCATTAACTAATATTTTAATATTGTGAACCGATCAATATGAAATTTTATTTCATATTGTGATATGTAGAATAAAAACTTTTCTGTCTACTGAAAAGTTACTATAAAAAAAAATGAAACTCAAGATACAAAGTTTTCTCTCTCTTTTTCTCTTTTTAATAGGTATAGGTTTTTGCGGGATGGGGATTATAATCTTCCCCATCGATTTTTCTTTTTAAAAAGAAAAAGAGTATTCTTTTTCTTTAAGGAAGATTTATTGTATTATGTATCTTGAATATAGATCCTATGTTTGAACTACAGGATCGATCAAGATAAATATCTATAAATCACGATATCTGGATGAATATATTGATAATTCTATTTTTCTTTCCAAATAGATTTCGGAAATCGAGGAAAATAAAAATTCTGATAGAAATTGTGATCCATAAAAAATAAAAAATCCCTTTTTCATTTTCATTGACAAAAAAAATTCTCAAAAATAGGAGTGGGGTAAAAAAGGAAATTTTTGAGTTCTCTGCCAGGACTAAGAACAGAACTCTCCGGTTCCAACTTTTACATTCCAGAAGAGCTTAACTTAAACTGCACGAAATCCTATTGCATTATTGCATTATTAAAACAAAACTACCACTATCCCACAAAGAAAAATTTTTGAACGTTCAAATAGAAATTTGAGCGAGTCTTTATTTCTTTTTCCTAAAACTAAAGGATATTGCAATGAATCGACTCCTTCAATCTCGACGATTGAATATGGATGAGCTATTATGATTTCGAGCACGCCGCTATGGTGAAATCGGTAGACACGCTGCTCTTAGGAAGCAGTGCTAGAGCATCTCGGTTCGAGTCCGAGTGGCGGCATCTTCGAAAAGAAATAGAATAAATCCTATAATGAATTCAATCCCAGATTTACATTCCATTGTTGAAAGACCCCCTTTTCGTTTAGGATTTTTATGATATTTTTGATTTTAGAACATATATTAACTCACATCTCTTTTTCGATTGTTTCAATTGTAATTACGATTTATTTGATAACCTCATTAGTCCACGAAATTGTAGGACTATATGATTCGGCAAAAAAAGGACTTATAGCTACTTTTTTCTGTATAACAGGATTTTTAGTTATTCGTTGGATTTATTCTGGACATTTCCCCTTAAGTAATTTATATGAATCATTAATGTTCCTTTCATGGAGTTTTTCCATTATTAATATGGTGCCCATGGTGCCCTATTTTACGAACTATAAAAATAATTTAAGTGCAATAACCGTCCCAAGTGCTATTTTTACCCAAGGCTTTGCTACTTCAGGTCTTTTAACTGAAATGCGTCAATCCACAAAATTAGTACCTGCTCTCCAATCCCAGTGGTTAATGATGCACGTAAGTATGATGGTATTGAGCTATGCAGCTCTTCTATGTGGATCATTATTATCAATAGCTCTTCTAGTAATTACATTTCGAAAAAACGGAGAGATTTTTTGTAAACGTAAAAGCAATCATTTTTTAATTGGGTCGGTTTCCCTTGGCGAGATCCAAGACGTGAATGAAATAAACAATGTTTTACAGAACACTTTTTTTATTTCGTTTAGAAATTATCATAAGTATCAATTGATTCAGCAATTGGATTGTTGGAGTTGTCGTGTTATTAGCCTAGGATTTATCTTTTTAACCGTTGGTATTCTTTCAGGAGCAGTATGGGCTAATGAGGCATGGGGATCATATTGGAATTGGGACCCCAAGGAAACTTGGGCATTTATTACTTGGACTATATTTGCGATTTATTTACATACTCGAACAACTCAAAAATTGCAAGGCGTAAATTCTGCAATTGTGGCTTCTATGGGATTTCTTATAATTTGGATCTGCTATTTTGGGGTAAATCTATTAGGAATAGGGCTACATAGTTATGGTTCGTTCACACTAACTTCTAATTGAATAATTGAAGAAAAGACCTTACGAATACACAGGAAAAGCATATATAAATAGAACGAGAGTTTGTAAGAGTTTTTGAGAACCATTTTGAATAACTACTTTATGTTTATGGTTCTCAAAAACTCCAAACGTATCTAATTCAAATTTCATATAATATAGAATTTTATATTAATAATTATATTAATTTTTAATTTAATTATTATATTATAATTAGAATTATAAAAAATTAGAATTATAAAAATAAAATTTATGAAAATAAAAAGACAATTTTTTTTTTGTATCTATTAACTATTAATTTGATTTGTATTTTTTTTTTTTATATATATCTTAATTTATTATTATCTTAATCTTATTTAGTGATGAAATGAGGAAAACTATCTATATTATAAAAATAATTAGATAAAATATTTTCGACCTTGTCAACTGATAGTGAAAAAACGAAATCTGGATAAATACCAATACCTATTATAGGTAGAAAGATACAGATCGAAATAAAGAGTTCTCGTGGTCCAGAATCACAAAAATGAGAGTTTGAAGCATTAAATTGCTTGTATCCATAGAAAATCTGGCGTAACATAGATAATAAATAAATAGGGGTTAATATCATTCCAATTGACGTTACAAATGTAATTAGTATTTTAGGGATTAAAAAAAATTTTTGGCTAGTAATTATGCCAAAAAATACTACCAATTCTGCAACAAAACCGCTCATTCCCGGCAATGCAAGGGAAGCCATTGAGAAACTACTGAAGAGTGTAAAAATTTTTGGCATTGGGATAGCTATTCCTCCCATGTCGTCGAGATAAACAAGACGTATTCTGTCGTAACTCGTTCCCGCCAAGAAAAAAAGTGCAGCACCAATAAATCCATGAGAAATCATTTGTAAAATGGCTCCATTGAGTCCTGTATCAGTTAAGGAACTAATTCCTAGAATTGTGAAACCCATATGAGATACGGAAGAATAAGCAATTCGCTTTTTTAAGTTGCGTTGACCGAGAGATGTTGAAGCTGCATAGATTATTTGAATTGTGCCTACTATGATCAACCAAGGCGAAAATATAGAATGAGCGTGGGGTAATAATTCCATATTGATCCGAATCAGTCCGTACGCTCCCATTTTTAATAAGATTCCGGCTAAAAGCATACACGTACTATAATGTGCTTCTCCATGGGTATCCGGTAACCATGTATGTAGGGGTATAATCGGCAGTTTGACAGCATAAGCAATAAAAAATCCAAAATAAAATAAAATTTCCAATGCTACAGGATACGACTGATTAGCTGATGTTTCAAAATTTAATGTTGGTTCATTGGAACCATATAAACCCATACCTAGAACTCCCATTAAGAGAAAAATTGAACCCCCCGCAGTGTACAAAATAAACTTTGTAGCTGAGTACAAACGTTTCTTCCCTCCCCACATGGATAGAAGTAGGTAAACAGGAATTAATTCTAACTCCCACATGATGAAAAAAAGTAAAAGATCTCGAGAAGAAAATGATCCTATTTGACCGCTGTACATTGCTAACATCAGGAAATGGAACAATCGCGAATCGCGAGTAACTGGCCAAGCCGCCAAAGTGGCTAAAGTAGTAATGAATCCCGTTAGTAAAATGGGTCCTATGGAAAGTCCGTCGATTCCGAGTCTCCAGTGAAAATCAAAAATATTTATCCATTTATAATCCTGTTCCATTTGGATTAGTGGATCGTCCAATTGAAAGTGATAACAAAATGTGTAGGTGGTGAGAAGGAGTTCTAATAAACAAATACAGATAGTATACCATCTAATTACCTTATTTCCCCTCTGAGGGAAAAAGAAAATTGAAGAACCCGCGAATATCGGCAAAACAACAATTAATGTTAAACAGGGAAAAGAATTCGTGGTAAAAACAAGATACACTTTGACCAGAAAAACCCGTACTCATAAATATATCATTATATATAAAATTATAGTACATAGTACGGGTTTTTGTCGGTAAAGAGAAATCAAATGGATGCAGGTGGAGTTTTTTTTTGCAACGTATCAATAAGCTAGACCCATGCTACGAGTTGTCTCATGCCATAAATAAACCCGCACACTCAAAAAATCTGTTGGACAGGCGGATTCACACCTTTTACAACCTACACAGTCCTCTGTTCTTGGAGCAGAAGCAATTTGCTTAGCTTTACATCCGTCCCAAGGTATCATTTCTAATACATCTGTGGGGCAGGCTCGTACACATTGAGTACACCCTATACATGTATCATAAATCTTTACTGAATGTGACATTGGATCTATAAATTTTTTTGAACGTCATAAAATTTCGATCTAGTAAATTAGTAAATGAATCGTATATTTAGACACCAGATGAATCAATGATTTCTCAGAATTGAGTATTAAGTTGTTCTCAATCTACTTCTGGATTTGCTCATGCGAGAGGGCCAGGGTACTTCGATTTCTTACATTTTAGGAAATATTATCATATGTTTCTGCCGCGCGTGTCAATTTGCATCGGTGAATATTCTAATTCTTTTCTTTATTTATATTTATATGCATATGATTACCACTATTTATTCAAAAAATTCGCTTGATTGATACGAGTTGATTTTCTGTTACGATAAATTGATGAAACAATAGCTAATCCAATAGCCGCTTCGGCGGCTGCAATAGCTATAACAAAAATCGAGAAAATGTCTCCTTTTAATTGGCGACTATCAAATAAATCAGAAAATGTTATGAAATTCATATTAACCGCATTCAGCATAAGCTCAAGACACATAAGTGCTCTAACCATATTTCGACTTGTAATCAATCCATAGATACCGATAGATAATAAATAGGCACTCAAAACCAATACATGCTCGAGCATCATTGAACTACCCCCTCATTAATTCAATCTAGATTCATTTCAATATGAACAATAAGTCAACCGATTCGATTGACTAGAATATAACAAGAACAAGTGCGTAATGTAATAAAGAAAGGTAAGGGTAATAGATCGAACTAAAACATTAACCTTTTTTACACGAACAATTTTCAAATGGGAAAATAAAAATAGATGAGATAAAACAGAACAAAAGAAGTCCTTTTTTGTTTCTAAGTATTTATTACTGACGAGCCATAGCAATTGCACCTATCAAGGCAACTAAAAGAATTATAGAAATAAGTTCAAATGGAAGAAAAAATTCTGTTGATAAATGAATCCCAAGTTGTTGACCCCTATTTATCAAATCTTGCTCTATAATTTGGTTTGATCTTGCGGTCCAAATAATCCCGTACCAGGACGTATCTGAGATAGTAGTAATTAGTGAAACAAAAATACTTGTACAAACCAGTGAAGTGACTCCATCTCCAACGGTCCAAAGACGGAAATCTTTGTAATATTCTGAACCATTCATGAACATCACAGCAAATACAATTAGGACATTTATGGCTCCTACGTAAATAAGGAGCTGTGCAGCAGCTACAAAATGCGAATTCGATGGAATATGGAATAAGGATATACAAACAAGAACCAATCCCAACGAAAAGGCAGAATAAATTGGATTGGTAAATAATACTACTCCTAGCCCGCCGACTATAAGACCCAACCCCAAAAATACTAAAAGAAAATCATGTATTGGTGCAGGTAAATCCATTATATTATATGTAAAATAAGAGATAAATTTCATTTTAATTTTTAATTAAGTCGAAATGTTTCATGACCTTATTGACCAGACCTGGCAAGAAGACGTTACCCTAATTTGTTAATATGTTCCTAATTGAATTAAATTCAATCCTAATGGGGTGTTGGTTAATGTAGATACACAATATTATATTAAATTAAGAATTGAATATTAAGATAAGAATTTAATTGCATCTTGTTTCTCTATACGAAAAAAGAGCCGTTCAAAATTCAATTTATCGATTCTTTTATTACTATTAATTCTATATATTACTATTATTATTTATATTTTTATATTTTTCTATAATAATATATTTATTGATTTCAAAATCATCATAGATATATGAATATATTTTCAATACAAAGCAAGCTGCGATTCTCACAACCTATAGTTAGTAGTTAGGATTCTTAGTTATTGACTAAGCAAAATGAAAGAAGCTTCGTTCCTTTCAATCAAAAATGAATCTTAGTAATTGGTAATTGTTATTGAATCAAGGGGTTTACCCACGGTTTTTTTTATTGGAGTCGAATTCATAATTGTTCGAATTGTATAATCTCCAATTACTGACATTGGTAACCGACCCAAAGCAATTTGATTATAATTCAATTCGTGACGATCATAAGTAGAAAGTTCATATTCTTCAGTCATTGATAAACAGTTTGTTGGACAATACTCGACACAGTTACCACAAAATATACAGATTCCAAAATCAATACTGTAATTAAGCAATCGTTTCTTTCGAATATCAGTTTCCAATTTCCAATCAACAACGGGTAAATCAATAGGGCATACACGAACACAGACTTCACAAGCAATACATTTATCAAATTCAAAATGTATTCGACCACGAAAACGCTCTGATGTGATCAATTTTTCATAAGGATATTGAATAGTTACAGGTAAACGATTCGCGTGGGATAAGGTAATCATAAAACTTTGACCAATATACCTTGCGGCTCGGACTGTTTGTTGACCAAAATTCATGAACCCAGTTACCATAGGGAACATATCGTGAATATCTATGAATAATTTAACGTTTCTTTCTCTTGTTCGATAGAAATTATGAATCTATAACATCCTATGCCCTTACAGTGAAAGGAGTTGAAAAGAAGTTGTCAATAATAGATTACCTAAAGAAATAGGTAAAAGAAATTTCCACCCAAGATTCAACAGTTGGTCCATTCTCATCCTAGGTAAAGTCCATCTTGTTGTGATAGGAATGAACAAGAACAAATAAGCTTTAGCTAATGTAATAAAGATACCAATTGTCGTTCCAAAGACTCCGCACGCTTCATTAATTCTGAAAAGCTCAGGAATGAATATGTCCGGAATAGCGAGATTCCAACCGCCCAAATAAAGAACTGTTACAAATAATGAAGAAACTAGTAGGTTTAAATAGGAAGCAACATAAAATAAACCAAATTTGATACCTGAATATTCGGTTTGATAACCCGCAACTAATTCTTCTTCTGCTTCTGGTAAATCAAAAGGTAATCTCTCACATTCTGCCAGGGAAGAAATTAGAAAAACCATAAACCCTATAGGTTGACGCCACAGATTCCACCCCAAAAAACCATATTTTGACTGCGCCTCAACTATATCAACTGTACTTGAACTGTTAGATAATCATAGTCGACAATAACATCACTGTCCCCGCCACTATTGCAAAACCGTACATGAGACTTCAGCTTCATACGGCTCCTCAATGGCCACAAATAAATATAAGGACTTATTTAATATTATAATATTATCTCGCTCTGCTTGTAGAGTAGATCGAGTAAAAATACATTGGAGAGTCCAGAATTAGACCAATGCAATTCTGTCTGCTCTAAAAAAAAAGTGCTTCTGAATTGATCTTATCCTTTTTTTTAATTTCAATCTGTCTTTATTCAGTAATAACTTAATCTTAAAATAAAAAGACTCATAGCTCATAAATATTTCGATTTATACCTTTCGATTACGAAAAACAATGAGACATTCTATTAGCTCATGAATCATGATAAGAATTCTATACTGCATTAATATGGATAAAGAAAGAATAAAAAAGTATTTTTTTTTTCATTGCAAATGCAGTCTGGTTCTTTCGTTCCTATTCTTCTTTCTCATACTCATAAAAAATTCATCTAAAAAAAATATAAAGGATTACTTCGTTCCTGATAGTTATTTCTTTAATCAGTGGATAGGAGCATACTTTGGATTGGGATCGTGGAGAAGTACTGCTTAATCGTTTCTACCAACTTAAAGTCCCCATTAGGATTCCTTTTATGCAGAAATACCCTTTATGGGTAACTTACATTATTTCCATTACTAATCCTTTGCGTACCTTGGTATTCCTAACCGTCCACTAATTTTTACTCGACTCCCAGTATGGTAATACAAATAATAGTCAAAAGTAAAAACTCCATACAGGTTGATCTTTTGTACCCGCTTCAAACCATGATGACTAATCCACCAATTTTGGGGAAACAGTTTCTACTCCGTATTTTTACTTCCGCTTAACTCTTGTACTTAGGGAATGAGACTCCATTTTTTACTGCCAATTTCTAAGCTGTTTTGTTTCACTCATATAACTATCTGGTTTAGTTCATCGCCCTGAATGATGAAAAAAATGAATAGAATATATCTATTCAATACATTTACTTTTTTTTTTACCTATTTTGATTCTAAAAAAAAAAAAGTAAATGTCCTAACGAATCGCACGTAGAGAAATTGATAACACACATAAAGTTAATGGTATTTCATAACTAATCGATTGAGCGGCAGCTCGTAGGCCACCTAAAAAAGAATATTTATTATTCGATCCATATCCTGACATAAGAAGTCCAATAGGAGCAATACTTGAAATAGCAATCCATAAAAAAACGCCGATACTGAGATCGGCGAGAACAAGGTGATATCCAAAAGGAATTACTGAATAACTTAATAAAATAGATATGACCGCTATAGATGGCCCGAGACTGAATAAACGAATATCCCCTCTAGATGGGAGAAGATCCTCTTTGAAAAGCAGTTTGGTCCCATCTGCTAGAGCTTGAAGAATTCCCAAAGGGCCGGTGTATTCTGGTCCAATACGTTGTTGTACCCCTGCAGATATTTGTCTTTCTAACCACACAATTACGAGTACTCCTATTATAATTCCCGATAAAGGAGTAAAAATAGAAACAAGCAACCATATGAATCCATAAACCTCTTTTAATGATTCCGATCTGGAAAAATAATTGATAGCTTGTTGTACTTTTGTCGTATCAATTATCATTTCAACGATCAACTTCTCCCATAATGATATCTATACTACCTAGAATTGTCATAATATCAGCCAATTTCATTCTTTTAACTAACTGAGGAAGAATTTGCAAATTGATAAAACCCGGCGGACGAATTTTCCATCTCCAGGGAAAAACACTCTGATCCCCTATCAGAAAAATTCCCAATTCCCCCTTTGGGGCTTCTACTCTTACATAAAGTTCTTGTTTCGACAATTCAAAAGCGGGCGAAGGTTTTTTACTAATGAATCGATAATCAAAATCATTCCATTCGGAATCTCTTTCTCTATCAAAGCGCCGTACCTCTAAATTTTCATACGGCCCCCCGGGAACTCGTTCCAGAGCCTGTTGAATAATTTTTATAGATTCCATCATTTCACTGATTCGGACTAAATAACGAGCTAAAGAATCTCCTTCTTTTTGCCATTGTACTTCCCAATCAAATTCGTCGTAACACTCATAATGATCAACTTTACGAAGATCCCATTGAATTCCGGAAGCTCGTAGCATGGGTCCGGATAAGCCCCAATTTATTGCTTCCTCTCCACTAATAAAGCCCACTCCTTCAACTCGTTCCAAAAAAATAGGATTCCGCGTAATAAGCTTTTGATATTCAGTAACCCCTGTTACAAAATAATCACAGAAATCCAAACATTTATCTATCCAGCCATGGGGTAGATCAGCAGCTACTCCTCCGATACGGAAATAATTATGCATCATTCGCATACCTGTGGCAGCTTCGAATAGATCATATACCAATTCTCTCTCTCTGAAAATATAGAAGAAAGGAGTCTGCGCACCGATATCCGCCATAAAAGGGCCAAGCCATAATAAATGAGAAGCTATGCGACTCAATTCCAGCATAATGACTCTAATATAACTAGCTCTTTTAGGTACTTGAATATTTCCCAACTGTTCTGGTGCATTTACCGTTATTGCCTCTGTAAACATAGTAGCTAAATAATCCCAACGTGTTACATAAGGCAGATATTGTATAATTGTTCGATTTTCTGCAATTTTTTCCATTCCTCGGTGTAAATAACCCAATATGGGTTCACAGTCAATAACATCTTCACCATCTAGAGTAACGATGAGTCGAAGAACACCATGCATTGATGGGTGCTGAGGACCCATATTGACTATCATTAGATCTTTTCTTGTAGTTGGTACAGTCATATATTTTTTCTCCGATTCATTATTTCATGAATTGCTGAAAACAAAGTTCATCAAAATTAAAAATCTAAAAAATAGAATATTCAATATAAAAATATAATAAATCAAAGAATTCAAAATGAATTTTCAAATTAACTTAACGAGTTTTTCGCTCCCGAATATCCAATTGACTAATTAATTCTTTATAACGTACTCTATTTTTCTTTGACAAATAAGCCAGCAGACGTTGACGTTTTCCCAGAATTTTTCGTAAACCCCTCTGAGATAAATAATCTTTTCTGTGCAATTCTAAATGTAAAGTAAGTCTCCGTATCTTATTGGTGAAACTGAATATTTGAAATTCAACAGACCCCTTATTTTCTTCCTTTTCTTCTTGCGAAATAACCGGGATGAATAAATTTTTTACCATAAAATAAGGCTCCCTCCCTTTTTTTTTTTTTTACAAATATGGATTTTACCGATCAGTAATAATAATATTCAAAAGTCGTTTGAATTTGTTATACACAACAATGAAATCTGAATTTATTCATATACTTATACGTCTGTTTTTTTTTTTTTATAAAATTGAATTCAATTAATGAATTCAATTAATCAACCCAATTTTCAATTTTTCGGATATGGATACAAAAAAAAGATGGATGATACATTTTGCACCAAAAACAGAGAAGATTTTGAAAAGACTGCCAATTCATTTCTGATATGATAATCGGTATCATGTACCAGAATAGAATGTAATATAACACGTGTGTATATCTGCTTGTTTTCATATACCAGAACATATACGACACGCGATCCATAGGAAATGTGCCATCAACTAATTATCAAGCGTGGATACAGATGTATCCTTGACATGCTGAAACGACTACCATTATTAGTATCAAACCAATAGCGATTCATACAAGCTAAATCTTCTAATCGATAATTGGGCCAAAGAAATAATTTCAAATTAAGAAATTTATTTATATCTATATCAAGATGTCCTCCTTCGTTCAAAAAGGTAACATATTTACTAGCACTGTTACCATTACCATTACAAAATACTGGATTTCTATCCACAATATTAAAATTCCCCGAATTTAAACAAATTCGAATTCTCAATTCTCTACGACGTTTAGGAGATAAAATATTATCAAGAACAAGCAAATCATAATGATTTTTGTCTCTAGTCCCAACCAACTTTTCATGTCGTGCAATGGATTTCTCAAGACCATTCATATCGACATGTCTTTTTTCTTGGCATCTTCGATTAGTTTGAGTTTGGTTTTTATTTTTCTGCACCCGTGAAATAGCTATGGTTTGATACATAAGAAACTGCCTATCCCATTTTATAGATAACCGAGCTGGTTCAATAATAAAAATTCCCCTTTTTATTAATTTTGAAAGAGTTAGAGTCTTCGAAATCGGCATTACATCCAGACTCATTTCGTCTCTTTGAATAGAGGCTATAGCAATTTCTTTTGGGTTTTTCAGTCTAAGCAGTAGACAATAGACTTTGACATTATTGATTATTTTTTTATTCAAAGGATTATCCCATCTTAATTGAAAAAGAAAATATCTTTTCAGGAAGAAATCTAATTCCGCTGCTATATTACTATTACTCGTAGATTTTTTTTTCTTTTTACGTTTTTGAATGTCTGATCCTCTATCAGAATCTTCTTTAACATTTTTTTTAACATCTTTTTGTTGTTTTGATGGATCTGATCCGGGATTCCCTTGTTTTTGTGTATCTGATCCAAAATTTTCTTGGACTGGCTTCTTTTTTTCTTCTTGATTTTGATTTTCTAATTCAAGAGAGTTTTCTTGATTAGATAATATAGGAAGATCCTTTTTTTCCTTTCTGTGAATTTTTTGTTTTTCACTAACGTTATTATTTTCATTAAAATGAAAAAGAAGTAAATTCATTGGTATGGTCCAGGGTTGAATTTTATATGCACCGTAAGGTGACACAAATTCTGGGAAAAACCAAAGTTCCAAATTCGATATAGGACAATTTATTATTTCTTCATTCATTTCCATCCAGTCAAAATAAGTTTTTGTTTGATTGGATGGGTTGATTTGTTTATGAATCGCGAGATAAAAAAAATCCTTTTTATCAATTTTCTCAATTATTTGATAAAAATTATTCCGAGTCTTAGTTTTTTTATTAATGTTGGCCTCGATATCCATATCGGTCCAGCACTCAATATCGATTTTTGTTCTAATACAAAAAAGAAAAATTTTCCAATCAAAATATTTTCTATCCGGATTTCTATCCGTATCATAATCTTCTCTTAGATAATTATTAAGAGATATATCTCCCGGCAAATAAAATAGTTTAGGATTATATGTATTGTAATTACATGTGTTGTAAGTATAGAGAAATTCTTTTTCCCCATTTACTTGTAATGGTGATCTAGAAATATATGAATCCTTCTTATCTTCATAATTAATATATTTATGTGATAAACAATCATATTTATAGTTTTTAAATTGATCTTTTTGATTCAGTAATGAATCCACTGCATAATTAGAATTTTTTTGTTTCTCGTAATGAATTAATTGGTCTTTTTCATTTTCATATAAATAAAAATTGGTTAAGTTTTTAGTTTGAACCATATAACTTTGATGGACTCTTTTTCGCCATTTTTGCGGTACTAATCGCGACCATCTAGTATGAGAAAAATCATATTGATAGTGATAATGTCCTCTTAACCAGTTTTTCCATTTATTCATTCTAAAATTGTGAAGTTTCTTATGTCTTGATTCCGAATGAAATATTCCTTGTGTTCCAAAGGAATCTTTTATTCTATCCTTAAGAAAAAGAAGTGTTCCACGATATTGAAGTACAGATCTCAAGTGATACTTGTTAAAAATTTTTGTTTGTGATAATTTGTAAAATACATATGCCTGTGGCAGAGAAGCAAGGTCACAAAAACTATGTGAATTTTTCTTATTAAAAAGTGACTTTTTTATAGTCGAAAAAAAATGAATTTTATTTGGATTTGTTTCATCAATTTCTTTTTGATTTGTTTTGGAACTAGATTTCAAAAAATTTTTGTTTTTTGAGTCAAGAATAAATTTTACATTGATTCTGATACTAGTTATGATACATAAAAGGCTTTCTATATATACCCTTTCAATAAAAAATTTCATAAAATAGTACCATTTGCGTATTAATCGGTTACTTTTTCTTTTTACTATTTGCCCAATAATTTTTGGCGATTCTAATCCCTTATCATCACAACTTTTTTCGTTAGAACTAATATCTCTATTTGGAATTAGAAATATATTTTTCTTGTCTTTTGCAATTTTTTCAATTTGATTTCTGATTATACTTGTCCTATCAGCCACATCTTTTATTTTTTTTGCTATCAGTGAATAATTTATCCAATCCGTGGATCGAATTCGAATGGGTGATTCATGAATAATCTGATTACTTATTTTATTTATATAAATAATTTTTTTTTTATTTGTACTCGATTCATCTATTTCTCTCAATCCAAATAATGGAATTTTACTTACTTTTGCAAGTTTTTTCATTATTATTTTTATAAATCGAAATAGTTTGATAATCCATCGTGTTTTTTCTTTTGAAACCTTTATAAAAAATTTTGTTCTTTCTTTCAAAATTCTTAAAGCTAGAAAACATTTCTTTTTCACTTTTATAAGTTTTTTTTCAATTTCTTTCCAGACGGGTTCAAAAAAGGAAGGTCGTTTTCGGGGAGAACCAAAAGGTAGTTCAGCTTCCATTCCCCAAACTGTTAAAAAACAAAAATTCTCTGTTTTCCCTTTCTTTTTCATTGGATCCCTATGATTGAATTGTACTTTTGATCTGTGCCAAGGTTTCAGACAGAAAGGAAATAGGATCTTTATCTGAATACCGTCAGTTAACCAATTTTTCGGAAATTCTTTTTCTGACAATTGAACACCATTATAAGTGCATTTAACATGTATTTCTTTACTCCATGCTTTAAAATCCTCCTGCCACTCGGGGAATTGACATAATAATATACGTCCAAAATTTTTGGTTATTATCAATGAGGGCAATACTAAAAATTTTCTAAGAATCGATTGGGTTACTAACATATAACCCCTTATTGCTTGAGCAAATAGAAGAGTATCCCAAGTTTCTGATATTCTTATCCGTTCATTTTCCTGTCTTTTTTCCTCCTTTTTTTTTTCTTTTGTCTCTTCAGAATTCGAAATTTTGAATTCCGTGCCTTTCCCCTTCCAATTTTTGAAACTCAAATTCAGCATTCCGGAGATATCAAAAAAAAAAGTTTTATCTACCCTGTCAAAAAAAAGTGGGGAATGCACAGTTGCTTGAAACAGTTCGCAAGTAACTGTTTTACGTCTTTGAGCGCGCATGGATCCTTTGATTAGATCTCGACGAAAATCTGATTGTTGTGAATAACGTGTCAAATTCAATTCGTCTGATTTATTCTGATTGCTACTATTCTCGGTAGTACTAATATTCTCGGTAGTACTAGTATTCTCGGTAGTAGTAGGAGTATTCTGGTTCTTCTTATTATCAGTAAAAATGACTACACGTTTTGCTTTTCGTGAACGAATACCACGATCCAGTCTTGACTCTTCGTCATTTTCTATCTCCTGGTCTTTGAAATCGTCGGTCAATTTGTATGACCACCGAGGAACCTTTTTTTTGATTTCATTTATTTCAAGAGATTCTTCTATAATTGTTTGATCATTAGGATACGTTGTAGATGCATTGAAGAAATTTTTCGATTGATTTTCTGAATCAATTTTTTTTTGTTCCGCAAATGGGGAAAGGACTTTGAAATTCAAATTAGGCATCGGTTCCCTTGCAAATTCACTTTCAAATTCTCGGAAATCGGTATCAAGGATACCATGAAACTTATTTATCCAAAAGGTTGTTATAGAATCTTCTATTGAGGTGAATAAAGAATTTTGTATTGTTCCGCGACGGGGGCCATTCAAAAAAGGATCATACATTTTAGGTAAGCATTTTTGTTCAGTCTCATCATTGCACAATCTAGTCCTTTTTTCAAGTACATCCAGATCAAGAAACCCTTTGCCTAGAGCTTCAATTCGATTGAGAAATTCATTGCTCAGGTTGTTTCTCTTTTGTTCATTGGTATAAACCCAATGATTATACAATTCTTCCGGGGAAATTTTTTCTGTCGTGCACAAAAACAACTTTTTTTGTATCATTTCAAAAAAAGTTGATAAACCGGGTGGATATGTAAAAGCTATCCTTTTGTTTCCGTTACTTATACATGTAAAAAAAAAATATTGTGACATTTCATTTCTTACAGCATTTTCAAATCGATCATTTTTTATATATCGCAATGGACGATTCCATCGTTTATAGTCGAAAAGAAGAATTACAAGAGGTTTTTCAAACCAGAACCTGAATAGGTCTGTCACTTTTTTTTTCTCTTTGATTTCTATTTCTAACTTCGAATTTTCTTGATTCCCATCAAGATAATAATTTTCAGAAACTGGGCTATTTTTATAGCATGTCTCTTTAAAGTGAAATTCATCCTTTGTTTTTTCCTTTCCATTCACCCGGATCTCTTCCGTTTCATCTATTTTGTCCGGATCATCCTTTTCTTCCGAACAAAGGGAAGGGGAAGGGTCTTCTTCGGTGGATCCCTCCTGTTCCTGTTTAGTCCCCTTCGTTTCGGAAGTTGTTTCTATTTCTACATCTGTTTCTTCCTCACTTTCCCCCCTTTCTTCTGTTTTTGAGGTTTCTTTCAGT